ATATTTTTTAAAAACATTAATAGTAATGGCAAATTACATAAGACATATTTTACACATACATTATTCAAACTACTAATAATTTTAAATTTATTAATTTATTTATATTAAATCATATATATATAATAAATAAATACATAATTATATATACTTAATATATATATATATAATAAATAAATACATAATTATATATACTTAATATATAAATATTAATAATAAATCTACCCTCATTAATATAGAGGGTAGATTTAATTATTATTAAATTATTTATTATATTATTAATATTATTATATTATAATTAATTAAATAATAATAAGTTTTTATTAAAATAATAATATTAAATTATAATTAATTAATATTAATTCAAATTTAATATAGTGAGTTCTCCTTTCTTTTTCAAAGAAGAAAAAGAAAAAGAAAGGAGAATACAAGAATATAGAGTAATTCAATATAATTAAATAAATCAATTGATTATAAATAATGATTGATCATAAGATATCTTTGCCATAATTATTAATTAATTAACATTAATAATTCCCGATTAATTTTGCAAATTAATTTACTGGTAAATTTATTTAGTAATCCCCGATTAATTTTATATATTAATTTACTTTTAAATTTATTTAGTAATTCCCGATTAATTTTGCAAATTAATTTACTGGTAAATTTATTTAGTAATCCCCGATTAATTTTATATATTAATTTACTTTTAAATTTATTTAGTAATTCCCGATTAATTTTGCAAATAAGTCACCCATTCTTTTGAGTAGAGCCAAATTTATGGTTTGGGGAGGAAGCTCGATTTTTGCCATTATTCCTTGTGATAAAAATAAAGTTTGATTCTAGCTTTTTCATTAGCTTTTTATATTAATTATATGTAAATTTTTTAATTATTTTATTTTCAGTAATTTGATTTTTATTAATATTTATTTATTGTGAGGAATTTAATTAATATTTGATTAATTTTGTGCCAGCATTCGCGGTTAAACAATTAAATTATGTTAATGTTTTTGTATTTAACAATTTTATTATTTTGATTTTATGTAGATTTATTTAGGTGGAATTTGTAAGTTTATTTTTATTATAATTTTTTATTGTTTTAAGTTTTATAATAAGACTAGGATTAGATACCCTATTATTTTTAATCTAATTATTTTCAGAATATTAATAGTTATGTTCTATAAAACTCAAAGAATTTGGCGGTAATTTAACTTTATAGAGGAGCCTGTAATTTAATTGATGAACCACAATATTTTCTACCAAATATTTATTTGTATACCGCTATACTTTGAAGTGTTTTATTGAGAATTATTTTTTATAATCTTTTGATATTATATTAGGTCAAGGTGCAGTTTTTATTTGGTAATTATGTGCTACTTTTATTTTATATAAATTGGATGTTTTTTTTTAAAAATCTCTTGAAATTGGATTTGTAAGTAATTTGAGTTAATTAACTTTTTTGAATTCAGCTCTAGATTATGTACATATCGCCCGTCACTCCCAATGATATGGGATAAGTCGTAACAAAGTAGTTGTACCGGAAGGTGTAGCTAGAATGATCAGTTTATAGCTTATATAAAGTATGTTGTTTACATCAATAGGAAGTATTAAAATTATTAATCTGATTTTTAATATTATGGTTTATATTGTTAAATTTATAATTTAAGTATGATCTATGAATTAAGTTTTATTTATATACTGATTAGGATTAAAATTTATAATAGTAATATAATTTATTAGTACCTTTTGTATCATGGTAAATTTAATAATAAATATATAGTTGTTTCCCGAAAAATAAATATTTATTTAAAAATTTCTTTTTTTGTTACAGAAAAATTGTTAATTTTTAAATAGTAGTGAAATGTTAATCGCTTTATTTTATATCTGGTTAACTAGGAAATCAATTTAATTGTGAACTTAATTTAAGTTTTATATTATTTTGGATAATCTGAATATTTTTCTTAAAATTTTTACTTTTTATATATTTATTAAATTTTAAATCTTTTTTTAAGTTCTTAATTGATTAATATTTTTGTTTTTGATTTTTTTAATTTTATGTTTTTACTTGTTAAAATTATTTAATTGTTTCTTAATTTTTATAATGATTTAATTAGTAAAATTTTAAATTAATTTTTAATGAACTCGACATTTATTATTTCCAACTGTTTATCAAAAACATTTCCTTTAGTTTTATTGTTTAAGGTAATTTCTGCCCTATGAATTATTAAATGGCTGCAGTATCCTGACTGTGCAAAGGTAGCATAATAATTAGTCATTTAATTGTTGACTTGTATGAATGAATACATGAGATGTAAATTTTATTAATTTTAATGTTTTAATTTTATTTTTAGGTAAAAAAGCTTAATTGATTTTTAGGGACGATAAGACCCTATAGAACTTTATAAATTTATTAAATTAATTAGATTTAGAAGTTTATTTTATTTGTTTTATTTAAATTTTTTTGGTTGGGGTGACAAGTAAATTTTACTTTACTTTATTTAATCATTAAATTTATGTTCTTATTGATCCACTGTTTAGACAAAAAGAAAAAGTTACCTTAGGGATAACAGCGTAATTTTAGTGGGGAGTTCTTATTTATACTAAAGTTTGCGACCTCGATGTTGAATTAAGATTAGTTTAGGGGGTAGGTTTTCTAAAACTAAGTCTGTTCGACTTTTAAAATCTTACATGATTTGAGTTCAAACCGGTGTGAGCCAGGTTGGTTTCTATCTTAATACTCATTAAGTTTATTTAGTACGAAAGGACCAATAAATTCAATAATTTTTGTAAATTAAATTGGCAGATTAGTGTTTTGGTTTTAGAAATCAATTAAGTGTATTTTTACACATTTAATAATGTTACTTTTGGTTTTTTTTATTTTATTTATTTTTGTGTTAGTTTCTGTTGGGTTCTTTACTTTATTAGAGCGTAAATTTTTAAGTTATATACAAATTCGTAAAGGTCCAAATAAGGTTGGTTTTATAGGTCTTCTTCAGCCATTCAGAGATGGTTTAAGGCTATTTTCTAAAGAACAGGTTTGACCAATAAATTCAAATATTATTATTTATTATTTATGTCCTTTATTTAGATTAATACAGTCATTATTTCTTTGGTGTTTATTTCCCTTTTTTGTCAATTTAATTGAGTATAACTTTTCAATACTTTTTTTTTTATGTGTATCTAGAGTAGGTGTTTATAGTTTGGTTTTGTGTGGATGGTCTTCTAATAGTATCTATTCTATATTAGGGTGTATTCGTAGAATTTCACAGGCTATTTCTTATGAAGTTTCTTTGTCACTCATTTTACTTAATTATTTTTTATTAATTGATGGTTATTCTTTTTTTGATTTTTGTTTTATTCAGTCCAATTGTTGGTTTTTCTTTATTTCTTTTCCTATATTTTTTTGTTGATTTTCTTGTTGTTTAGCAGAAACTAACCGATCTCCCTTTGATTTCTCGGAGGGGGAGAGTGAGTTAGTTTCTGGCTTCAATGTTGAGTACGGTTCTGGTGGTTTTGCCTTTTTGTTTATTTCTGAATATTCTAGCATTATTTTTATTAGTCTTTTGACTGTTATAATTTTTTTTGGTTGTGATTATTATTCTTTTTTTTTTTTTTTAAAAATTATTTTTTTTTGTTTTATATTTATTTGAGTCCGTTCTTCTTTACCTCGTTATCGATATGATAAATTAATATACTTGGCTTGAAAGTGTTATCTTCCATTGAGTTTAAGATATATTTTTTTTTTTGTTTTTATTAGGTCTTTAGTTTTTTATCATTTATTTTTGATAAGTTATTAAATTTTCTATCTTATATTTTCAAAATACATGCTTTAATTTGTTTAAGCTAAATAACTTAATTAGATATTTTTTCTCATATTTTTCTAATTATAGGCTCTGTAATAAAATACAAGAAATATGTAATTGTTAAGTATATACCTACTATAGTAAAAGGTTCTTCAACTGGTCGTGCCCCAATTCATGTTAATAATACAACTACTGATGTAAATATTCAGAAGTTTATTTGTCTTATAGGATAAAATTCTATTCCCCTAAATTTATTTTTTATTGAAAATGGTAGTGTAGCTAAAATTAAAATTGAACAAAATAATGCTACTACTCCCCCTAGTTTATTAGGGATTGATCGTAGGATTGCGTATGCAAATAGGAAGTATCATTCTGGTTGGATATGGATAGGAGTAACTATAGGGTTTGCTGGTGTAAAATTGTCTGGATCTGAAAGTTTATAGGGTTCTATTATATTTAATATTAGTAGTAATAAAATTACTATTGAGAATCCTATAATATCTTTAATTGAAAAGTATGGGTGAAATGGAATTTTGTCTGAATTTGAATTAATTCCAATTGGGTTGTTTGATCCTGTAGTATGAAGAAATATTAAATGTATTAGTGTTATTGCTATAATTATAAACGGTAATATAAAATGTAGTCTGAAGAATCGAGATAATGTTGCGTTATCAACTGCAAACCCACCTCAAATTCATGTTACTAATGTTGATCCCAAGTAAGGAATGGCTGAAAGTAAGTTAGTAATTACTGTTGCTCCTCAAAATGATATTTGTCCTCATGGTAATACGTATCCTAAAAATGCTGTAGCTATTGTAGCTAGTATAATAATTATTCCTATAAATCATGTTTTTATAAGTTTATATGATCCGTAGTATATACCTCGTCCAGTATGTAAATATATAGAAATGAAAAATAAGGATGCCCCATTTGAGTGAATAGTTCGTATTATTCATCCATAATTTACATCTCGTGTAATGTGATTAACTCTGTTAAATGCTATTTCTACATTTGATGTGTAGTGTATAGATAGTAGTAATCCTGAAATTACTTGAATTATCAGACATAGTCCTAAGATTGAACCTAAATTTCATCACGCTGATAAATTAATAGGGGCAGGTAAATCAATTAATGAATTGTTAATAATTTTAAGAATTTGATTGTTTTTTATTAGTGGCTTATTCATATGTTTTAGAACGTAGTGGACCTTCATTGTGTTTAACAATTTTTGTTGATACAATTATTGTTAATAGTAAGTACATTACTAATATTATTGTTAATAATATTGATTTTTTATTGTAAAGTTTTGTTATTGAGATATATTCTTCTGTTATATTAATTAATTTTTCTTTTTCTTCTGTTTGGTTTTCGTTTATTATTTCTTCTGAAATAATTATTATAATTAAGATAACTAATGTCAAATTAATTTTTAATTTAAATTTTTCATTTGATGCGATTCTTCTTATGTATGTAAATAAAATAAGTAGTCCCCCTACTATTATTAAAAATGTGATTATTGCATATCATGCAGATATTATTATTTTATTAATAATAAGTGTTATTAGTGTTGTTTGTATTAGTAGTAATCCTCCTATTCTTACTGGATTTTTTAAAAATGGGATTAATGTTATTGTTGTTATGATAATCTTTATAATTATTATTTTTATCTCAGTATTTAGTTTAAATTAAAATTTTAATTTTGGATATTAAAGATATATAACGTTATTATACTGATGATTTAAAGGATTAATAATCCTAATTTTAGTTTACAAAACTAATATTTTTATTAAATTATTAAAACTAATGAATTTATTTTTTTTTCTTTATGTATATCTTATATCTATTATTTCTTTAATTTTAATTCGTAGGCATTTATTTTTATGTCTTGTTAGACTTGAATTTATAGTCTTATTTTTTTTGTTTTTATTAATTTACTATTGTCTTCATTTTGGTAATTCAAATTTCTATCTTTTTGTTTATGTTATAACTTTCTATGTTTGTGAAGGTGTTTTGGGTCTAAGAGTTATAGTGTGTATAATTCGATTTCATGGTAATGATTACATTAATTCTATATTTTTATGATAAAATTTATTTTTTATATATTTTTTTTAACTCCTCTTTTTTTTTATTCTAGTTTATGATATTTGTTTCAGTTTTTTTTTGTAGTTTTTATTTTTATAATAATGTTTATTAATTTAGATTTTTTTTATTGTTGTGTCTATTTAAGATTAGGATTAGACTATATTTCTTATGGTTTTATCTTATTAACTTTTTTTATTTCAAGCTTAATAGTTATTTGTAGATCTAAGGTTTTTTTATTAAAAAATAATGTTTTTTTTTTATTTTTAGTTTATCTTCTTTGTTTTTGTTTGTTGATTGTTTTTATTATAAAAAATATGTTTTTAATATATTTGTTCTTTGAATTTAGATTAATTCCTTTAGTTATTTTAGTTTTTGGTTGAGGTTATCAACCTGAACGGATTATTTCTGGTTTTTACTTATTTTTTTATACTTTATTTGCTTCTTTACCTTTACTAATTTGTATTATTTTTTTATATAATCAAGTTAATAGAGTTTATTTTGACATAGTTTTTTATAGCTCAATTTCTTTTATTTTTCATTTTAGTATGTTTTTTGCATTTTTAGTAAAGTTTCCTATATTTATATTTCATTTTTGGCTTCCAAAAGCTCATGTTGAAGCTCCTATCTCAGGTTCTATAATTTTAGCTGGTTTAATATTAAGGATTGGTGGTTATGGCATAATTCGTTTTATATTTATTTGCGAATATTCTTTTTTTTCATTTGGGTATATTTGGTATTCTTTTTGTTTGTTAGGTTCCTTTTTAGTAAGCCTTGTTTGTTTAATTCAGGGTGATATGAAGTGTTTAATTGCTTATTCTTCTGTTTCTCATATAGGATTAAGTTTGATAGGTATTTTAACTATAAGAAAATTAGGTTTATTAGGTTCTTATTTATTAATACTTGGGCATGGTCTTTGTTCTTCAGGGTTATTTTGTTTAGCTAATATTTGTTATGAACGTATATTAAGTCGTAGTTTTTTTTTAAATAAGGGTATATTTATATTTATACCAAGCATATGTATATATTGATTTATATTTTGTTCTTTTAATATAGGTTGTCCTCCAAGATTAAATTTTATCAGAGAAATTTTAATTTTAAATAGAATACTTTCTTATAGATTATTTTCATTTTATTATTTTTTTTTAATTTCTTTTTTTTCTTCTTGTTTTAGATTTTATTTATTTAGTTATAGTCAACATGGTATATTCCATTATATATATGGGGTATCATCTTGCTATGTTCGTGAGTATCTATATATGTTTATACATCTTTTTCCTTTAGTTTTTTTAATTTTGTTGTTAAATGTATTTTTTTGATAATTTAAATATTTTAATTAAAAATTAAGATTTGTGGTATCTTAGATGGGATTAATTCCTTTTAAATTTTGTTATTTTACAATTATAATTATTATTGATTTTTTTTTTTTTTTTTTTTTTCTTTTTTTTTTTTTTTCCTTTTTTTGATTTTTGTTTTTAATGATTTTGTTCTTATACTTGAATATAAAATTTTATATGTTAATTCTATAGGTTATTATTATTTAATTTTATTAGATTGGGTTTCTCTTAGTTTTTGTTCTGTAGTTATATTTATTTCTTCTATGGTAATTTTATATAGTTCTACTTATGTAGGTAGAATATCATATTCTTCTAATCGGTTTTTATTTATTGTTATTTTATTTATTTTTAGAATAATACTTATGGTTATCAGTCCTAATATAGTAAGTATTATGTTAGGGTGAGATGGTTTAGGTCTTGTTTCCTATTGTTTAGTAATTTATTATAGATCTATAAATAGATACTTAGCTGGTTTAATTACTTGTTTAACTAATCGTTTAGGTGATGTTGGTTTATTAATTTCTGTTGGTTGAATTATGTCTTATGGTAGATGACATTTTATTTATTATAATGACTTATATTTTGATATTATTTTTTATTTGGTTGTTTTTTCTTGTTTTACAAAAAGTGCACAAGTTCCTTTTTCTTGTTGACTTCCCGCTGCTATAGCAGCTCCTACTCCTGTTTCTTCTTTAGTTCATTCTTCAACTTTAGTAACTGCTGGGGTTTATTTATTAATTCGTTTTTGTAATTTTTTTGTTTTTAATTATTTTGTTTTGTTTCTTAGAATTTTTACTATAATTTTTTCTTCTATATGTGCTATATATGAATTTGATTTAAGGAAAATTATTGCTTTATCAACTTTAAGTCAGCTTGGTTTAATAATAAGATCCTTATTTATTGGTTTGATTGATTTGTCTTTTTTTCACCTTTTAACTCATGCTATATTTAAGTCTCTTTTGTTTCTTTGTTCTGGAATTTTTATTTATTACATAAATGATAATCAGGATATTCGAATAATAGGTTCTATTACTATGTTTCTTCCATTAACTAGTTCTTGTTTTAATATTGCTAATTTAGCTTTATGTGGTGTTCCATTTTTATCTGGGTTTTATTCTAAGGATTTTTTTATTGAAAATATGTCTTTTTTTGGTATTAATTTTACAGTTTTTTTGTTATATTATATTTCCTTAGGTATAACTGCTTGTTATAGTTTTCGTTTGTTTTACTATACTATACTTTTTAATAGCAAGTTTTTGTGCTACAACTTTTTTTCTATTAATATAAATTTAATAAAAATAAGAATTTTTGTTTTAACTTTTTTTGCTGTTTTTTTTGGTTGTATGTTTATATGAATTATAAATTTTGATTTAGTTTTTATTTTATTGCCTTTTAATTTAAGGTTACTTTCTTTGTTTTTTGTTTTTTTTGGTTTTTGGTTGGGTATTGAGTTTTGTAAGTTTAATTATTTTTTTTCTTTAAATTATTATCTTTTTAATAGATATATATGGTTTATATTTGGTTATTCTTTTTTTTTAAAAAAAATTTTTATAAAATCTAGATCTATATTAACTGATCATTTATTTGGTTGAGGAGAGTATTATGGCGGTTTAGGTATTTCTTATTATTTAATAAAGGTTTCATCTTTTTTTCAGGTATACTCTATAAGAAGAATTAAATTATTCTTAATTTCTTTTTTTATTTGATTTTTTATTATATTTTAAATTTTAATAGCTTATTTAATAAAGAGCATGATATTGAAGATATCAAGGAGAATAAATTTTCTTAAAGTATTATTTAAGGGTTAATTTCACCTTTTTTTTAATGAAAATAAAATGTTTTATAAACTACATAAATTAAGGGATAAACGGAATTTAACCGCTTTAAAAATTAGTTAGCAGCTATTTTTATTCTTTTTCCCTTTTAGTTGGAATTAAATTCAATTTTCTTATTAACAATAAGTTACCTCTAAATCTTTGGTTTCAACTAAAACATGAGACTTATTTCTTAATTTTAGGTCGAAACTAAATGTAATTTTTACTTCTTTGTTAAAGATTAGCTATTTAGCACTTCTTGATTGCAAATCAAGTATTATTATTAAATATAATCCTATTCTGTTCAATTTAGTATTCCATTGTATCATTCATGAATTAGTCCTGCTATAATAATTATAGTAAATATTGTTGATGTTAGTAGTCAATAATATATTATGGTAGATTTTAATGTTATAATTATAGGGATAATAATAATGATTTCAATGTCGAAGATTAAGAAAATGACTGCAATTAGGAAAAAATGAATTGAAAATGATATTCGTTTTAAAGAAATAGGATTAAATCCACATTCAAAAGGGGTTGATTTTTGAGTATCAATAATACATTTTTTTCTTAAAAAATTGATTAATGTTATTACTAACAATACTAAAATAGTAATTATAATTATTCTTAATATTAAGTTGTTAATTATTCAATTTAATTTTGTTAAACCTTAAAGTTGGAAGCTTAATATACTTTTTATAATAATTGAATTTTATTTTCCTCATCAGTATACTGAAATGTATAAGAATAGTCATACTACGTCTACAAAATGTCAATATCATGCTGATGCTTCAAATCCAACATGATGTGTTCTAGAAAAATGTAGTTTTCATATTCGGTAAAATGATACAATAATAAATGTTGTTCCGATAATAACGTGAATTCCATGAAATCCAGTTCTTATAAAAAATGTTCTCCCGTAGATTGAATCTGAGATACAAAATGGAGATTCTATATATTCATATATTTGAAGTATAGAAAAGTAGATACCTAAAATAATTGTCAACAAGGTTCTTTGAATTATTTGATTAAATTTTTTAGCTAAAATAGCATTATGGGCTCATGTTATAGATACTCCTGAGGAAAGTAGAATAATTGTATTTAATATTGGAATATTTATTGGGTCAAATGTTTTAATCCCAGTTGGTGGTCAATTTAACCCAATTTCTATTGTTGGTGATAATCTTCTGTGGAAGAAAGCTCAGAAAAATGATGAAAAGAATAGTACTTCAGATACAATAAATAATACTATTCCAATTTTTATTCCTGTTGTTACTTTTTTAGTATGTAATCCTTGATAAGTTGCTTCTCGAATAACATCTCGTCATCATTGAATTATTGTTAATAATGTAATTATTATTCCTAGAATAAATAATATTATTCTTGTTTTATGAAATCATATAATTGTTCCTGAGGTTAGTGTTATAACTCCAATTGAGCCAGAAATTGGTCAGGGTCTATTGTCTACTAAGTGAAATGGATGATTATTCATTTAAATTTCTCTTGAGTATAAATTTATAAGTGTTATAAATACGTATGATTGAATAATAGAAACTGCTGTTTCAAATAGTAGTATAATTGTAAATGCTACTATTAGAGGAATAAAAATAGTTAGCGTTGTACTGTTTCCTAAAAGTGATATTAAAATATGTCCTGCAATTATATTTGCGGTGAGTCGAACAGCTAGTGACCCTGGTCGAATTATATTACTAATTGTTTCAATTAGTACTATAAATGGTATTAAAGGTGCAGGAGTACCTACTGGTACTAGGTGAATTAACATTCTATTTGTTTTGTTTATTCACCCATAAATTATTATTCCTATTCATAAAGGTAATGCTAATGATAGTGAAAATACTATATGAGATGAGGCAGTAAAGGTGTATGGTATTAATCCCATAATATTATTATAAAAGATAATTATGAATATTGAAATTATTATTAATGAAGTTCCTTTATATTTTATAATTATTTTTAATTCTATATTTAATGTACTTGTAATTTTTTTACAAATTATTGAGTTTTTATTTTCTATTTTTCAGAATTTTTTTGGGTACAAAACTATCATAATAGTAATTCTAATTCAATTCAAAGAAAGTGTTCCTGTACATGGATCAAATGTCGAAAATAAATTAGTTATCATTTTCAGGTTATTATTTTTTTAGAAAATTTTACTTTGTTATTTTTTAATAATTCTATGTCGAAGTAAATAAGTCTTATTATTAATAATAATGAGGTTAAAAATATTAATATCAGAGAAGTTCATCATATTGGTGATATTTGAGGCAAATAAAGTCTATTAATTTTAATAATTTTTTTAACTTGACAAGTTAATGTTTTTTAAACTAAGTCTTTCATTAAGAGTATTTTTATTACTATAATTTGGTTTAAGAGACCAATACTTTAATTAAGTTACTTAATGAAAACTTTTTGATTCATTCATAAAATGTTTTTATATTAATTCTTTCTATGACGATTGGTATAAATCTATGGTTTGCACCACAGATTTCAGAGCATTGTCCAAAAAATAGTCCTGATCGATTAATTATTAAATTTCCTTGATTAATTCGTCCTGGTGATGCATCAATTTTAACTCCTAGAGATGGGATTGTTCATGAGTGAATAACATCTGTTGATGTAACAAGAATTCGTGTATTAGTGTTAAATGGAATTACAATTCGATTATCTGTGTCTAATAATCGAAATTCATTTTTGATTAAATCTGTTGTAGGTTTTATATATGAGTCAAATTCAATTTTTTTGAAATCAGAATATTCATATGATCAAAATCATTGGTGCCCAATTGCTTTAATAGTAATTAATGGGTTAGATATTTCTTCTATTAAATACAAAATTCGAAGAGATGGTAATGCAATAAAGATTAGTACTATAGCAGGAAGTATAGTTCATACTAGTTCAATTATTTGTCCTTCAAATAGGAATCGGTTTGTAATTTTATTAAAAAAAAGAGATGTTATTATGTATCTTACGGTAACTGTAATTATTATAATAATTATTATTGTATGATCATGGAATATAATTAATTGTTCTATAATTGGTGAGGCAGGGTCTTGTATTGAAATTGTTTTTCAGATTTGTATTTCTAACAAAAATAAATTTATAAATGAATCTTAAGTTCATTGCACTAGTCTGCCATATTAGACTATTTATTTAGAATAGGTAATTCTTCATAAGAATGTTCTTGAGGTGGAAATTTTTGTAATCATTCAATTGATGATTGATTTCTATTTACAAATATTAATATTCGTTTTGAAATTATTGATTCTCAAATAATAAATACTATTATTAAGATTCTTACAAATGAAATTATTCTACCTATAGATGAAATTATATTTCAGAATGTAAAATTATCTGGGTAATCAGAATATCGTCGAGGTAATCCTCTTAATCCTAAGAAATGTTGTGGAAAAAAGGTTAAATTTACTCCTGTAAATATTGTCAAAAATTGTGTTTTTATTCATTTTGGGTTTATTGTTATTCCAGTAAATACTGGAAATCATTGGATAAACCCTGCTATAATTGCAAATACTGCTCCTATTGATAAAACATAATGAAAATGTGCAACTACATAGTAAGTATCATGTAGAACAATATCAATAGATGAATTTGATAAAATAATTCCAGTAAATCCACCTAAAGAAAATAGGAATACAAATCCTGAAGATCATATTATTGAAATTGATGTTTTTGTAGATACCCCATGTATTGTTGCTATTCAACTAAATACCTTAATACCAGTTGGTACCGCAATAATTATTGTTGCTGATGTAAAGTATGCTCGTGTATCAACGTCTATTCCTACAGTAAATATATGATGGGCTCAAACTACAAAACCTAAAATTCCAATTGATACTATAGCGTAAACTATCCCAATATAACCAAATGATTCATTTTTTCCTCTTTCTTGTGTAATAATATGTGAAATTAATCCAAATCCAGGTAGAATAAGGATATATACTTCAGGGTGTCCAAAAAATCAAAATAAATGTTGGTATAAAATTGGATCACCACCTCCTGATGGATCAAAAAATCTAGTGTTAATATTTCGATCTGTCAATAATATAGTAATAGCTCCGGCCAATACTGGTAAAGATAATAATAGTAGAATTGCTGTAATTAATACAGATCACACGAATAGTGGAACTTGGTCAAACTCTATACCAGAGGTTCGTATATTAATTACTGTAGTAATAAAGTTTACTGCCCCTAGAATTGACGAAATTCCAGCTAAGTGTAAAGAAAAAATTGTTAAATCAACTCTTGCTCCTGCATGAGCAATATTTCTTGAAAGTGGTGGATATACTGTTCATCCGGTTCCTGCACCAGTTTCTACTAATGATCTTACTAATAATAGTATTAATGATGGAGGTAATAACCAAAATCTTATGTTGTTTATTCGTGGAAATGCTATGTCAGGAGCTCCAATTATTAATGGAAGTAATCAATTTCCAAAACCTCCGATTATGATTGGTATAACTATGAAAAAAATTATAATAAAGGCGTGTGCTGTAACAATTACATTATATATTTGGTCATTATTAAGGAATACTCCTGGTTGAGCTAACTCAATTCGGATAATTATTCTCATTATTATTCCAACTATACCGGACCATATTCCAAAAATAAAATATATTGTTCCAATGTCCTTGTGATTTGTTGAAAATAATCATTTGTTCATTATTAGGATGTCTGATTAAAGTAGCAAACTGTAAATTTGTTTATGAACTATTATTTGTTCTTCTAATAATCTTATAGTTTAATAAAAACTTTAAATTGCAAATTTAATAATAACCTAGTTTAAGATTTACTAAGTTTAGCAATTTCAACTTTGAAGGCTGATAGTTTGTGATTAACTTAAAACCTTGATTAATTCAAGGCTTTAACTGAAATTAATGTGATTGTTATTAAAATATTAACGATTAATAAATTGTTTAGAATTTTTCTTGGTGAGAATGTTATTCATTTTATTGAAATTGAAGATATTGTTATTGATATAAATGAACATCGTATGTAGTAAAATATCACTGGTAGTGATGATACTACTATTAGTGCTGTTAATATAAATTGATTAATTGAAATTAAGTACTCTAATACTATTAACTTTCCTAAAAATCCTATTATTGGTGGTATACCACCTAAGGACAACATTAATAGCCAGATTCTAATATTTATTCTTTTCTTAAAGCTATTAACTATTAATTGGTTAAAATAATAAATGTTTAATTTTATGAATATTAGCAATACCGAAGTAATAACAATAGTATAGTTGATTATGAATACTGATCAAATTGAGATCATTTTAATACATGAACATATATAAGCTATGTTGTAAATTGATGAATATCCTAATATTTTACGTACTGAATTTTGGTTGATTCCTCAGATTGCCCCAACAATCAACGAAATAATAATTGGTAAGTATAAAGTAATATTTATATATGAAATTACTATAAGTGGTGGTACTTTTATTATTGTTAATATAATCAAAATTATTTGATATGATATTCCCTCAATAACTGTTAATATTCAATTATGGAAAGGAGCTATTCCAATTTTGATTAAAATTGATGTAACAATTAAATATTCTGATTGTATAGTATTAATCCCCAATAATACTAACCCTCTAATTATAATTGATGATCTTATTCTTTGTACAATAAAATATTTTATTATTCTTTCAGATCTTAAAAGATTTTTGTTTGATATCATTGGAATAAATGACATTAATCTTAATTCTAACCCCGATCAAAGTATAATAAAATTATTTGTTGAAATTGATACTAGTACCCCGAATACTATAGTATTTATAAACAAAAATAATGTTGAATTTATTACAATTAAAAAGAAGAAGATTTTACTTCTATATTTAGGGTATGAACCTAATAGCTTAATTTATTAGCTTATCTTTTTATAATTTAGTGTATGATGCACATGAATTTTTGATATTCAAAGGTAAGTTTAATTCTTAAATTTATAATAAGAACATATATATAATTATGCATAATTTATTCTATCAAAATAATCCTTTAAATTCAGGCATCTTATT